AAAATAGGAATAAGTAACCATATGAGCCCATAAACCTCTTTTAAGGATTCCGATCTGGAAAAAGAATTGATAGCTTGTACTTTTATCGTATCAATTATCATTTCAACGATCAACTTCTCCCATAATAATATCTATACTACCTAGTATTGTCATAATATCGGCCAATTTCATTTTTTTAACTAGCTGAGGAAGAATTTGCAAATTGATAAAACCAGGTGGACGAATTTTCCATCTCCAGGGAAAAACACTCCGATCTCCTACCAGAAAAATTCCCAATTCCCCCTTGGGGGCTTCTACTCTCACATAAAGTTCTTGTTTAGACAATTCAAAAGTGGGCGAAGGTTTCTTACTAATGAATCGATAATCAAAATCATTCCATTCAGAATCCTTTGTTTTATCAAAACGCCGTACCTCTAAATTCTCATAAGGCCCTCCGGGAATTCCTTCCAGGGCTTGTTGAATAATTTTGATGGATTCCACCATTTCACCGATTCGGACTAAATAACGGGCTAGTGAATCTCCCTCTTTTTGCCATTGTACTTCCCAATCAAATTCGTCGTAAGACTCATAATGATCAATTTTACGAAGATCCCACGGAATTCCGGAAGCTCGTAGCATTGGTCCCGATAAACCCCAATTTATTGCTTCCTCTCCACTAATAATACCCACCCCTTCAACTCGTTCCAAAAAAATAGGATTACGCGTAATAAGCTTTTGATATTCAGTAACCCCTGTTAAAAAATAATCACAGAAATCCAAGCATTTATCTATCCAGCCATAAGGTAGATCAGCAGCCACCCCTCCGATACGGAAATAATTATGCATCATTCGCATACCTGTGGAAGATTCGAATAGGTCATATATCAATTCCCTCTCTCGGAAAATATAGAAGAAAGGGGTCTGCGCACCGATATCTGCCATAAAAGGGCCAAGCCATAACAAATGAGAAGCTATACGACTCAGTTCTAGCATAATTACTCTAATATAGCTCGCTCTTTTCGGTACTTGGATATTTCCCAACTGTTCTGGTCCATTTACCGTTATTGCCTCTGTAAACATAGTAGCTAAATAATCCCAACGTGTTACATAAGGAAGATATTGTATAATTGTTCGATTTTCCGCAATTTTTTCCATTCCTCTGTGTAAATAACCCAATACGGGTTCACAGTCAATAACATTTTCCCCATCTAGAGTAATGATGAGTCGAAGAACACCGTGCATTGATGGGTGTTGAGGACCCATATTGACTATCATGAGGTCTTTTCTTGTAGTCGGTACAGTCATATATTTTTTCCCCGATTCATTATTCCACGAATTGCTGAAAACCAAATGAAGTTCATTAAAAATAATAATTAATATTTTTAATTTAATTCTAATTATTTTATTATTATTATAAATATTATAAATAAAAAAAAAAATGAACTTAACGAGTTTTTGGCTCCCGAATATCCAATTGACTAATTAATTCTTTATAGCGTACTCTATTTTTCTTTGACAAATAAGCCAGGAGTCGTTGACGTTTTCCCAGAATTTTACGTAGACCTCTCTGAGATAAATAGTCTTTTCTGTGCAATTCCAAATGGGAAGTAAGTCTACGTATCTTATTGGTGAAACTGAATACTTGAAATTCAACAGACCCCCTATTTTCTTTTTTTTCTTCTTGCGAAATAACTGAAATGAATAAATTTTTAACCATAACAAAAAATTCTGCGTCCCTTTTTCTTTATTTACATTACAAATATAGATTTTACTAATCAGTAATAATAATGCCAGTCATTTTAATTTGTTATACACAATAATCGGGATTTATTCGTATACTTCTTTTTTTTTTAATTCACTTAACTTAATTGATAATCAATACAATTTTTTTTTTTTTTCAATTTTATTCAAATATAGATAAAAAATTTCTAACCTACAAAAGAGAAGAATTTTGACCTAAGATAAGAAGATTATGACGACTCATTACTTACTAGATAGAATTGCTAAGATCAAGGTCAGGTAATCAGTATCATGTACCATAATCTAATATAACAACATAAGGCTGTATATATTTGTTTGTGTTCATATACCATGTCAGAGATGCCGCTTGATCCATGTAATGTAAATGTATCATCAACTAATTATCAATCGTGGATACATATGTATCCTTGACATAATGAAACGACTACCATTATTGGTATCAAACCAATAGCGATTCATACAAGCAAAATCTTCGAATCGATAATTTGGCCAAAGAAATAATTTGAACTTAATAAATCGATTTGTATCTACATCAAGATACTTATCCTCATAAAAAAATTGACCACAGCGCTTTACATTGTTCCCATTGCAAAATACTTGATTTCTATCCCCAACATTGACATTTCTTGAATTGAAACAAATGAGAATTCTCAATTCTCTACGACGTCTAGGAGATAAAAAATTATCAGGAACAATAAAATCATAAAAATTATCGTTTCTATTCCCATTTTCGTGTCGTGCAATGGATTCATTAAGACCATTCTTATCAACATTTCTTTTTTCTTGGTATCTTCGATTAGTTTGGCGCTTACTCTTATGCACCCGTGAAATAGCTATGGTTTGGTACATGATAAATTGTCCGTCCCATTTTATGGATAGCCGAGCTGGTTCAATAATCAATAGTCCCCTTTTTATCAATTTTGTAAGAGTTGTAGACTTCGGAATCAGCATTACATCCAAACTTATTTCGTCCCTTTGAATAGAGGATATAGCAATTTCCTTTGGATTTCTCAATCTAAGGAGTAGGCAATATACCTTGATATTATTTAGTATTTTTTGATTAAAAGCATTATCCCATTTCAATTGAAAAAGAAAATATCTTTTCAGGAAGAAATCTAGTTCCGCTCCTATCATGGATTTATTTTTATTTTTGCTTTTTTGAATGTATGATCCCCGATAATCTTCTTTAACATTTTTTTTTTTCGATGGATCAGATCCAATATTTTTGTTATTTTGTGCATATGATCCAAGATCTCCTTGGACTGGCTGTTGTTTTTCTTCGTGATTTTTATTCTCTAATTCAAATTCAAGAGATTTTTTTGGATTATATAATCTATCTTTTTTTTTCTTTGCGTTGATATTTTGACTAATGTTTTTATTTATATTCAATTTAAAAAGAAGTAAATTGATTGGTATGATCCACGGTTGAATCTTATATGTATTATAAAGTGACACAAATTCTGGTAAAAACCAAAGTTCTAGATTTGATATCGGACAATTTAGGATTTCTTCATTCATTCCCATCCAGTCCAAAAATGTTTTTGTTTGATTGGTTGGGCAGATTTGTTTATGAATCGGGGGATTCATAAACACTTTCTTATCCATTTTTTTTTTATCCATTTTATCAATTATTTGATAATAATTAGTCCGAGTCTTAGTATTTTTATTAATGTTGGCGCTGGCCCCGATATCTCTATTTCTCCATTCCTCAATATCGATCTTTTTTCTAAGACAAAAATTAATAGTTCTCCAATCAAAATATTTTCTATCCGGATTTTTATCCCTATCAATAATAGAATCTTCTCGTAGATAGTTTCCAAGATCTATCGGCAAATAAAAAAGTTCGGGATTATAATTATTGTAATTATAGGAAATCCTTTTTGCCTGGTTTACTTGGAATGGCGACCCATAAATATATGAACCTTTCTTATCTTCATAATTCAGATATTTATTTGATAAAAGATCATATTTGTAGTTTTTTAATTTATCTTTTTGGTTCGGTAATGAATTTACTGCATATGCATAATTGTTTTCTTTCTTGTAATGAATTAATTGGTCTTTTTCATATGAATAAAAATTGGTTGAGTTTTTATTTTGAACCATCAAATTTTGATTGATTCTATTCCGCCAATTTTGCGGTACTAATCTAGACCATCTAGTCTGAGATAAATTGTATTTATAGTGATCATTACCCATTAACCAGCTTTTCCATTCATTCATTTTAAAACCGCTAAGTTTATTATACCTTGATTCGAAATAAAATATTCCGTGTGTTCCAAAAAAATCTTTTTTTATTCTATCCTTAATAAAAGGAATTGTTCCGTGATATTGAAATAAAAATTTCAAGTAATGCTTGTTGATAACTTGGGCTTGTGATAATTTGAAAAATACATATGCCTGTGACAACGAAGAAAGGTCACAAAAAATCTGCGAATTTTTATTTCTAATATTAGAAATAAACTTTTTTATAGTCGAAATAAAATAAATTTTTTTTTTTTTATTTTTATCAATATAAAATCCTTTTTTATTTGTTTCATCATTGGAATTATCCGTTATTTTGTTTTTTAATTGAAGTAAAATTTTTACATGTATTCTGGGAATATTAATGATACGTAAAAAAATATCTTTGTATATCCTTTCAATAAACAAATAAAAAAAATAGTGATATTTGCGCATTAGTCGAGCACTTCTTCTTTTTAATATCTGCCAAATCTTTTTTGGTGATTCTAATCTTTTATCATCACAATTTGTTTCGTTAGGACTAATGTTTATATACGTAGTTATAAATATATTTTTTTTTTCTTTTGTTATTTTTTCGATTTGATTTCTGATTGTATTTGTCTTATCAGCCAGATCTTTCATCTTTTTTTCTGTCAGTGAATAATTTGTCCAATCTGCAGATCTAATTCGAATGGACGATTCATGATTTATATGATTACTTATTAGTGATTTTTTTTTTTTTGTATTCGATTCATATACTTCCCTCAATCCAAATAATGGAATTAGACTTGCTTTTTTAAGTTCTTTCATTATTCTTTTTATAAATCGAACTATTTTTCTAACCCATCTTGTTTTTTCTTTTGATACTTTTCGAAACCATTTTGCTCTTTCGTTTATAATTTTTAGGGCTAGAAAACGTTTTTTTTTCACTTTTATAAGTCTTTTTTCAAGTTGTTTCCAAATAGGTTCAAAAAAGGAAGGTAGTTGTCGGGGAGAACCAAAAGGTAATTCAGCTTCCATTCCCCAAACTGTTAAAAAAC